CAAACTATGTGATTGAATAAATCCTCCTCTATCTGTTGCGGATCGAGGGCCCCTTCCCCTTCTTCAAACTCCGATTCGTATTTTTCATATAGAAATCTCTGATCAACGATAGAACAAGATCCATTTTGCATCATATCTAACTGATTCCTTGGTTCGGACCGAAGAAGTAATGTCACTCGATTATTATCAAACTGACTGCAAGATTTTTCTGTCCGTGAGGATCCCGCCAGAGCCAGAGCGCCTTCTACTTCTAATAGTAATAATAGTAATAGGCCATGAACTAGATCAGAATCGTTCTCGACGAATCCATAAGAAGTGATCCAATTTTTTTCATCGTGTCTGGATGAAGACCAAAGATCTTGAGCGACCGATCCGGCAGAACAACTCAAAAGATAAAGAAGTATCGTTAATTTCTTCATGCTCGTTCCAAGTTCGAAGTACCATTTGTACAAATAAGAATCCCCTCCCTTACATGATTTCTTCTTCATATAGATAGATATAGGATCTATGGGGCAATTACTTAGAAGTACATTTTGTGTAACAGCCCTTCCTATCTGATAGAAAAGGATCCCATGATCCTGAACCGATCTTATCTGGGATCGAAAATCCCAAGTTTTTCTATGAAGAGCTGATCTAATTGTATTAGTTTCTATAATGGATTTCTTCTGTGTAATACTAATTGATAGGGCCTCATTGATAAGTGCTACAAGATCTCGCGCATTGGAACCCATGGTTATGGACCCGAATCCGTTAGTATGGAACATCTTCTTTTCCAAGTGAAATCCTCTAGTATATGAAAGAATGAAAAAGTGCTTTCGTTGTTGTGGAAGAAGAAGCCTTCGTATCTTAATGCATGTATTGAATTTCTTTGGAGCTATTAGAGCGGGATCCACTTTTTGGGGAATATGAGTCGAAGCAATAACAAGAATCTTTCCAGTGGAACATCTTTCACAATCCCTGGAGAGATAGTTCTCTAATAGATCGAGGGATAAGTAATTCGACTCATTCACATGCAGATCATGAATGTTTGGAATCCATATTATGCAAGGAGACATTGCTTTTGCTAATTCGAATTGAAGGGTGATATCAAATCGGTCTATTTTCGTCGTCATATACATAGTTAGCACATTCGTCATAGTTAGCAGCTCCGTATCAATATCAAGGTCATCATTACTATCATCAATATCGTCACTATCATCAATATCGATATCATCGATATCATCAATAGGATAACCTTTAGGCTTGTCATCCAGGAACTTGTTCGGAAATACCGTAATGAAAGGAACATAGGAGTTTGTCGCTAGGTATTTGACCAAACAGGATCGTCCAGTTCCTATAGAACCTATCACTAAAATACCTCTAGAAGGGGATAGGGCTAAGCGGAGCGAAAAGGGTTTTCCATGAGGAGATGGGGAATGAAAAATATTAGCCCCACACAAGGTTTGTGAATAAGTGATTGTATGATAATGAGCAAGGAATATCCGTCTTTCTGCTAAACAGGATCTATTGAACTCATAATTTATTAGATCCTTTTGATGAATGTCAACTAAGTATCGTAAGGAAATTGATCCCGGTTGTTCAATCATTTGATAACCAGAGTCATTCTTTGATAAATGATCACTATGAGTCAGACTCAATAGAATTTGATCAATCCTTTTTTCTGTCGTTAAGGTGGAGAACTGAACCAAGAATTCTCTTTCTTCATCATCAATCGAATCACTGTTCGCGACCCAGAATTCTATTTTATCATCAATCCAATCACCATTCACGTTTTTTCTTTTTCTTATCAATGAATAGATCTCTTTACTTGTACGACTTAGATGTCTCGTATTTCTCGAAAAAATGATTCGATTGATGGGATTTGGTATGATACTTACAAGATCGATGAGATTGATCTTCCAATATTTCTTCTTAGAACGTATTGATTTGACCCCATAAGCGGGACCACCACCCAATAGCATGTTGCCACCAGAAGCAGAACCCCGTATTTCTTCCAGAGAATCTCCTAATTGTTCCAGAACAACTAGAAAGAGATTCTTTAACCAGAAAGGATTCAGTTCAGATGTAGGATACCTATCCAGAAGTTTTCGAAATTCCATCATGTATGATGGAATCATCAAAGATTTGATCTTTTCTAACTCTGTCTGTAACTCACTAGAGGCTCGGGAAACAAAGAGAAGATGTATACGAACGAGATATCCAGCAACAAGAAGAAGGAAAAAGATGGAATAGAGGAACTCCCGAGCATTTGTTGATCTCAGATGTGCCCATATCAATGGAACGGGTGACTCATTATTTCGATGAATCATTTCTTCGGACAGAAGAAGATTCTGTAAACATTGACTCGAAATCTCACTTATCAGAGTCCATTGTGGAAGAATCTTCTGAGGAATTGGCCGTGATATATCTGATCCATGCATCATATCATGAAAAATGGATACAAATTTTTGACTACTACTCAGTATCGGCAATGGGTCTGAAAGAGTATCTAAAAGGGTGA